TAAGGTTTTCGTTAGAAAAAGATTCTATAAAAGCAATGATAAATAGATACTAATAGAGCAAGAAAAGAAGGAAATAAAAAAAAACATAGTATAGAAAAGATATCCAAAATTATATCGAAATCACTATCCTATCCTTAGTTTTTATTTCCTTAATTTAATTCCTTAATTTAATTGAATTTCGTTTGATTAGGGCAAAGTTCCTTAAAAACCTCTGCCTTTTTTAAAATATCCTGAACAGTTCCTGTAGGCTGAGCGCCTTTTTCAAGGAAATAGAGAATAGCGGGAACGTTTAAATAAGTTTGATTCTTGATGGGATCATAAAAACCCACTTTCCGAAGATCTCTTCCTTCTCTTCGGGATCGAACATCAATTGCAACGATTCGATAGACGGCTCATCGGGATAGATGTAAATGAAAAAGAACCCCCCCCTAGAACCGTATAGGAAGTTTTCTCCTCGTACGGCTCGAGAAAAAATGATTTGAAGTTTTGTCTATGGATAAAATTATAATAAATAGTAAAGGAATCCGTAAAAGAAATTAGCCTATAATTTAACTCATAGTCATTTTTATTTAATTTCCTTCCTGAAAACTAAAAAATAATTTGTACTCATAACTCAAGTTCAATAATTATCAAATATATTAAAGAAAATTAAGATATTTTTTTATTGAGTGGTCTTTAACCCCCCTTTTGTCTCGTTGAAAATCTATTTGGATTCTTTATTCGGATCTGTGAGACAATTGAAGCGGTGTTTCCTTGTTCTGGGATCCTTTATCTTTGTTTTAAATCATTGGGTTTAGACATTACTTCGGTGCTTCTTAATCCTTTCAAAATGGTAGCAACATACCCCTTTTGTGATTTCTTTCTAGAATCATACCGACGGTTGATTCGTGCGCGATACACTGTGGATCGAAAAAGTTTTGCGGTTCCAACAATTTTTTTTTTTGAATTAAAAATTTGCTCGAATCGGATCCTTTCGATTTCTATATCGAAGATATACTTACGAAGTTGTTCCAATTTATTGATTGGCATTAACCCTAGATCGTTGCCCCTGAGAAATTAATAAATACTTTCTACTCGAGCTCCATCATGAACTATTTACATTACAACCCAATAAAAACAACCCAATAAAAAAAGAAGGGTTCTAGTAGAATAGAACAAACGACGTCGAGCCAAGAGCACCTTCATTCCTATATAAAATAAAATGGTGGATGTAAGAATAAAAATCCACACCGGATCGTGTCCTTCAAGTCGCACGTTGCTTTCTACCACATCGTTTTAAACGAAGTTTTACCATAACATTCCTCTAATTTGGAACCAGTATGGAATTGATTCAATTATGGAATCATGAATAGTCATTGGTTCAGTCGGTACAGAGACATAGTCATTTATATTTTTTCTTAGCTACATAGATAATAAATATTTTTCTGAAGAAATCTTAGCAAGACCCGGGCTTTTTTTGTATGAACGGAACTTTTTTCTATAAATCTATATCTAAAAAAAATATCTAAAAGAAATATCCAGAAATCTAAATATAGAAATAACATAACTAACAGAAATAACACGAATAAATAAATTCTATTTGACTCTGCCTGTTCAAGTGACTCAATAAGATAGACTGACCCATTTTCAACTTCTCAAAGATTCAACCCATAAGGAATCATTACAAATCTTGATAATTGAAAAAGTTTCCTACTTCGACATCATTATTTGAGTCAAGTTTTACTTTTACAGTAAAGCCTACATTTGATTATCATAAGAAAATAAGAAATAAGAATCTCTGTTTCTTTTCGAATAGAATTGTCAATGATTTAAAGCAAATAAGCTAAATAGATCGAACAATAAAAAGAAATATCATTGTTAAATATTTAAATTTGAATATTTTAGGGATGCAAATTCTTTTTCACAAAAATAGAAAGACTATTGTCACTGAAATAGGATAACAATACATACCTATAGGCTACGCACTTCCTCGTTTTATATGTATTTTCCTATTTTGTTTAACCTGAGGTTAAGTAATCTTTCTGCAACTGTGATCTATGTCCCATCTTATCTTTATCTGGATCACAAAAGGATTCAGTTACATTTGCATGTCATTTGAACTCGATTTAGTTCAGTTTGTGAAAAACTGAGATATGATTCCGAAAAGAATCATTCAAAATCAAAAAAGAAAGAAGAATAATATTCTATCCAATATTAGACCTTGAAACAGAACCTTGTTGAACAAAAAAGATGTATTCGGATACAATGGATATGCTCTGGGACGGAAGGATTCGAACCTCCGAATAGCGGGACCAAAACCCGTTGCCTTACCACTTGGCTACGCCCCATTTATATTTTTATTGGACACTAATACTAATAAAGAATAATATTGGTATTAAGTGTTCGTCAATTCCAGCCCAACTATCTATAGAAAATCTTTCTTCTTTATTCTTCTTTATAGAATATATTATAGATTCGTGCTAGGATTTTGACATGTGTATATCTAGAATTCAACTGAATTTATTGATCATTACATACAATTCAATTAAGATATTGTATGAAAGTATGATTTCTTCTATTCTCCTTTGAGAATTGGAGGATTTTTGATTGAGCGGAAAAAGAAGGAGTTTTTTGTCTACCTTACTTTCTTCATTTTTCCTTATATAAATAACTCAATCAAAATGCAATTATCTCGACGAACAAAATGTCTGTTATGCTTAATATCTTTAGTTTGATCTGTCTTAATTCTGCCCTTTATCCGAGTAGTCTTTTCTTCGCCAAATTGCCCGAAGCCTATGCTTTTTTGAATCCAATCGTAGATGTTATGCCAGTCATACCCCTGTTCTTTTTTCTTTTAGCCTTTGTTTGGCAAGCTGCTGTAAGTTTTCGATAAGATCTTGAATACTATCCTAGAAAATTCATGATTTATTCGAGAAAAATTATAACAATTGATAAGATCAAATAAGTCTGGGAGTATGAACCTTCAATTCAAACATTGAAATTCTTGGATAGCCGCATTTGGCTCGCCCCACTTCCCGATTCTAATCCTTTTTCCGGCGAAAGACCTTATTAGGTTAGGGTCCCTTAGAATATCTAATTGTGGGTATGAAAGTGATTTGTGATAATCAAAGACTCTTATTACAAATTTAAACTTCAGTTGAATTTCTGAACATTCTTTTCTATTTATAGAATTAATTTCTTGGTGTCAAAATAGGATATGTGATATAAAAATGGAGGATCTATTATCTTTTCTCGTTTTTCTTTTTCAAAAAATGATCTTGGAGGTTGTGTAATGCTTACTCTCAAACTTTTCGTTTACACAGTAGTAATATTCTTTGTTTCTCTCTTCATCTTTGGATTCCTATCCAATGATCCAGGACGTAATCCTGGACGTGAAGAATAAAATAAAAATTTTGTTTTTCTTGCTTGATTTTACAATTTTCTTAAGATTTTATTTTATATATTCATATTCCATACGTTTAACTAGTAAAAAAATCAAAAGGGGTTTGCGAAATTTGAAAGAAAAAAATAGAAAGTCATCAACGGAAACGGAAAGAGAGGGATTCGAACCCTCGGTACGAATAACTCGTACAACGGATTAGCAATCCGCCGCTTTCGTCCACTCAGCCATCTTTCCCAATTGAAAAAGATAATTACTATGTTACATTACACATCAAGTAAGGATTAATGAAAGTATTTCTTTCACATTCTTTATCGTTATTATATAATTAGCAATTCCATTTAGATGCTCGAAAGATCCAAATAGAAAGATAAATAAAGAAGCCCTTCTTGCTTTTATTTTGTTCGAAGCGCCTTTTGGGCCTGGCCCGGTCAATACCCAGCCGGGCCTTTTTTTGTTCCAACGAATTCCATATATTTATAGGTATAGGAAACATACTCTAAAAAAGATACCCAATTTGGTATCTGTGTAAGAATTTCCATTGTGGGGTTTACATATACTTATCATTTTTGTTATAATGGAAATTGAAAGGATTAAGAATCAATTAAGTATCTTTTGTAGTTTCTTATGTCATTAGGCAAACCCAATTTTAGATTAAAATCCAAGAATCATTCAGGAATTCTCAGTCAACGAATAGTTAATGGTTCCCATTTGTCATAAATTTTGGCTTTTTTGAATGAAAATATACATTTGATTTTTCAATAGAAAAGTGAGGGGAAGTTTTTCGACATTGTATGTTTTGAGATACTATACAATCAATCGAAGGGGTGGTCAAACAAAAGGGGAAAAGGGTTTCTTTTAGAATTTTTATAAATTTAGAAAAAAAGGATTAAATTAAAAAAGGGATGCAAGTACAATAAACTAAAGTTTAGTAATCCAACCCAGAAAATTTTATCCTATTTTGTATCGTTTTGGCGGCATGGCCGAGTGGTAAGGCGGGGGACTGCAAATCCTTTTTCCCCAGTTCAAATCCGGGTGCCGCCTCATCAACAAACGAATCAAAATTTATTATCTGCTGATATAAATCACCCAAATTTTACCCAGCAGAACAGAATAAGGCGATTGTGGATACTTGGTTGATTCTAAACATCTGTTCTGGGGATTTTGTAAAAGATTGGAAATCTTTCAATCTAAAATTCAAAGAAAGATTATATTATAATGGTCGAAACTTCCCGATTCCCTTCTACTGCTAATGTAATATCTACTGATTGGGTCTTGAATTTCATTGGCATAGCCGGCGGCTAACTAGTTGTGGAAAGTCCCTTATGTAATCTACATATATAGACTCGCGAGAATCTCTGAGTGTTCAGGCATTCAATCACTATTAGATTGAGATTGGATGGATAATTTACTTTTTTATAGAAAAAGTTAAAAAAAAATTATTATTTTTTTTTTAACCCCTCGTCAAGAGTATAATATACTATCTCCCAACTGCTTCAGAGAGACAATCGGGAAAGGAAAGGGTACGGATTAGATCAAATAGGAAATAAAAGTATGTAATAGATAGCAATTGATCTATTTGTACTTTGAAGGGCAACAAAGAATGGGCCCTCTTTTTTTATTACTATATATATATGTTCCATTAGTAACATTCCTTTGTAGCGTCATTGTGTATTTTAGTTGTGTTTAGTCTTTCCCGATTAGAAATCATATAGGAATTTTTTAGAAATGTATTTATTTGATTGGTTCATCAATAGTGTTCGACCAGAATCCCTTTTTGACTCTGGACCATGGATTCTACTATTATTAGTGAGCAATACAATAATGGAATATTTCTATCATAAAGATAAGGGACATAATTGACATGGATATAGTAAGTCTCGCTTGGGCTGCTTTAATGGTAGTCTTTACATTTTCCCTTTCACTCGTAGTATGGGGAAGAAGTGGACTTTAGAAGCACTACTAATTTAGTTTAGGAATGAAACGGTATCAATTGTTTTATAGATCGTTCTGCAACGCATTTTTTATTTTTTATTTGAATTGAAATAATTTTCAAATCAAAATTTATTCATTTCGAAATTCCATTGGATTCTAGTGGAGAAATGTATTATATAACAGTAAAACAATTATTTAAGAAATAAAGAGAATTGGGTCCTACGTTAATTCCATATATGGATTAATCACTATATATATTGAAGATAGAAGCTAATATAGTATACCAACTTTATTAGAAAGTAAAGTACAACTTTATACACTACTATAACACTAATAGAGAGTATGGGAAGAAATTTCTTTCTTACCATACTCTCGGATCTCATAGAATACCGCCCATTATAGCCCGTTGATTTCATTTAAGACGCAAAAAAATAATCCTTTTGATTTGATTTCTTCAACTATTGATAAGAACTCAGAAGTCAAGTTTCATTTCAAGTAATTAATTATTTTGACTGACTGTTTTTACGTAAATGATAAGTAGAAAAGCAGTAGGAACTAAAATGAACAGTGCAGTAGCAATAAATGCAAGAATATTTACTTCCATAATCTCAATCTCATCGTTTTTTTATTTCACAATAACTCGGGATTTAATCCCATAGAGATGATAAATCTTTCACCCGTCAATTCAATGAATGCATTACCTATCGATGATCTTGAATCGGATCAATATCATGAATAACAATATCTGAGCTATTAAATTAATTCGTCGTCGAGAATTGAATAGTATAACATACGAAGATCTTTTATCCATACCGAATCTAAGATTGGATTCCCGGACCAATCAAAAATTCCTTTATTTATCCTTCTTTTCTGTTCTTTCTTTTCTATAACCTACCTTAGGTCTTCCGTATAGAACCATCAAATGAAGTATCCTCGTCCGTTTCCATTAACTACAAAACGCCAACAAAAAATACAAGCGAAGTGGAAAAAGAGAGGAATTAGGTTGTAAATTTGAATGATCCAATTTTCTTTGGAAGACAAAGAAGTATGAGAAACATGAGTCGCGGGAGAAAAGATGGAATATTCTATCAACTTCACTATTTTAGTTATTTTCATTTTATTTTAGGATTTGTTCTTTCTTCGACAGAATCCTGAAAAAAAGAGGGGAAACCCCTTCGGAATTAAATTATGATCTCTGTCCCTTCTTTCATTTCACATAAAATGGAGAGGTGAATTGATGTACTTATTGGATCCGTCGGGACTGACGGGGTTCGAACCCGCAACGTCCGCCTTGACAGGGCGGTGCTCTTGCCTATTGAACTACAATCCCAGGGAAATAAGAAGAGATCTAACAGAAAATTTGGATTCTTTTTTCTTCTCTCTTATCAGGTATTTCTTAAGAACAAGAGGGTTCTACCATCTGATAGTAGATTGGCGAATTTTTGGGCCGAGCTGGATTTGAACCAGCGTAGACATATTGTCAACGAATTTACAGTCCGTCCCCATTAACCACTCGGGCATCGACCCAACGCCTAATTAGACGTTCCATAATCAACTTCCTTTCGTCTCCCAGGCGGACTTGACAAATACATTTCACTTTTGATAAAATCCTACTCCTATGGTCTTGGTATACCCCTAGAGGGACTTGAACCCTCGTTTTCTCCGTGAAAAAGAGAGGTCGTAACCACTGGACCATAGGGGCACCAATGGACCATAGGGGCCTATGGCCACCTTTAGGAAATCAAAAAGCACTACACAATACAAATACAATAGGGAATAAGGCCTAAGGCCACCTTAACTTAATATAAATCAGCCGAGGGACACCTTCTTTACCATTAAACTATACAATCTTTCAACTTTATTTCATTGGTCTTTCTCGTCTTTATTTCTCTCATTCAGAAAGAGTTTTGCATTGGATCCAAGAGACGGTACCTCTGAATCAGCAGAGCAGGAGATGCAAAAAAAAATGATTTACCAAAGTCTGATTTGGGAATTATATTGAGCCCTAAATCATATCAAAGTCATATCAAATTATATATAGCCCTAAATAATACTGTCAACTGTCAATTGACGACAGGAGGGCAATAAAAGAAGAGAAAAGACATTAGGTATATCCGCCGGGTTCATCAATACAACATTCCTTTAGTTTTATGGTATTAAATATTCAAGTAGATTAGAATATAAAT